CGGTTCTAGAACCATCAATGATTGGTGAACCGGCGGATCCGTTTGCAACCCCTTTGGAAATATTACCTGAATGGTATTTCTTTCCCGTATTTCAAATACTTCGTACAGTGCCCAATAAATTATTGGGTGTTCTTTTAATGGTTTCAGTACCTGCGGGATTATTAACAGTACCCTTTTTAGAGAATGTTAATAAATTCCAAAATCCATTTCGTCGTCCAGTAGCGACAACCGTCTTTTTGATTGGTACTGCAGTCGCTCTTTGGTTGGGTATTGGTGCAACATTACCTATTGATAAATCCCTAACTTTAGGTCTTTTTTAATTTGATTTAATTGTGAAATAACACGACGTGTGTATCTAGGGAATAGTCGCTTGAAAGCGAATTCTCCCTAGATACATCTATTCAATTCTGAATTTCTTTCGAATATATGAATTGTGCTAAAGATTCAAAACCTATTTTCATCTTAATGAAAAAAAAAGACGAAAAAAAAATCCAATAGATTTAAAACTTCTTTTTTGGTAAATCAATTGCGAAATGTTTTTCTAGAATGACCAATATCTGTTTTATATCTTCTAGGCGCAAATGTTCCATTTTCATGAGATCTTCCGGACTGTTATTCAAAAGGTCCAATAATGTATATATATTGGACCTTTTGAGGCAATTATAGACCCTGGGAGAGAATTCTGATTGGTCAATAAAAATCGATTTCAATGCTATTTTTTTTTTTTTTTTTCTGAGTTTATCGTGAAAGGTAAGAGGGGATAAAGGAACCGTGTGTTGATTGTCCTCTAAAGGTAAGTTTTCTTCTTCCTTATGTAAAAAGGGAATAAATAAATCAATCAAATTCCGGCAGGCTTCATGAAGTGCTTCTTTCGGAGTTAAACTCCCATTTGTCCATATTTCGAGAAAGAGTATCTCTTGTTTTTCATTCCCATTCCCATAAGAATGAATACTATGATTCGAATTTCGAACAGGCATGAATACAGCATCTATAGGATAACTTCCATCTTGAAAGTTATGTGGCATTTTGATAAGATATCCGCGATTTCTCTTGATTTGTAATCCAATACACAAATCAATTGGTTCTGTCAAGCTAGCTATATGTTGTGTATTATCAACGATTTCTACATAAGGCGGTAAGATGATATCTTGAGCAGTTACATATCCTGGACCTCTGGCACAAATAGACGCGTCACAAGTTCCATATAGATTACTTCTCAATACAATTTCTTTTAAATTCATTAAAATTTCATGGACCGATTCTTGAATACCCGCTATGGTAGAATATTCATGTGGGACGTTCTCAGATTTTACACGTGTTATACTCGTTCCTTCTATTTCTCCAAGTAAAGCTCTTCGCACCGCAATGCCTATTGTGTCGGCTTGACCTTTCATAAGTGGAGACAGAATAAAGCGTCCATAATACAGACGTTTACTGTCTTCTCTTGATTCAACACACTTCCACTGTAGTGTCCGAGTAGATACTGTTACTTTCTCTCGAACCATAGTAATATTATTTGATTTGATTGAATCATTTATTTCTCTTGTTTCTCTTGAAATTTCTTCAATGTTCATTTCTACACACGTCTTTTTTTCGGGGGTCTGCAACCATTATGTGGCATAGGGGTTACATCCCGTACGAAAGTTAATAGTATACCACTTCTACGAATAGCTCGTAATGCTGCGTCTCTTCCGAGACCGGGACCTTTTATCATGACTTCTGCTCGTTGCATACCTTGATCTACTACTGTACGAATAGCATTTGCTGCTGCAGTTTGAGCGGCAAAGGGTGTCCCTCTTCTCGTACCCTTGAATCCACAAGTACCCGCTGAGGACCAAGAAACCACCCGACCCCGTATATCTGTAACCGTGACAATGGTATTATTGAAACTTGCTTGAACATGAATAACCCCCTTTGGTATTCTACGTGCACTCTTACGTGAACCAATACGTCCATTTCTACGTGAACCAATTCTCGGTATAGCTTTTGCCATATTTTATCATCTCATAAATATGAGTCAGAGATATATGGATATATCCATTTCATGTCAAAACAGATTCCTTATTTGTACATCGAGTCCTTTAGTGAGTCTGATTATCCTTGTCTTTGTTTATGTCTCGGGTTGGAACAAATTACTATAATGCGCCCCCGCCTACGGATTAGGCGACATTTTTCACAAATTTTACGAACAGAAGCTCTTATTTTCATATTTGTCATTCCTTATCTTAATTCTGAATCTACTTCTTGAAAGAAAATAAGTTTCTTTCCATTTTGCATCTCGAATCATATTGAATAAAAACCACCTAATCCTTCCAATCCTTGTTGCGAAGTCGATAAATTATACGTCCTCTGGTTGAATCATAACGACTTACTTCAATTTTGACTCTATCTCCTGGCAGTATCCGTATAAAACTACGCCGGATCTTTCCTGAAACATAACCCAGGATCAGATCTTCATTATCTAACCGAACCCGGAACATACCATTGGGAAGCGATTCAGTAATTAAACCTTCATGAATCCATTTTTGTTCTTTCATTCCAGGTAAAGCCTCCTTGAAGTATCAACTAATGGAGGAGGAACGATATTAAACAACTCGTCCCTTTTCTTTTTTTTAGAAATAGGAAGAAGTTTCGGATCCAATTTGGATATTAAAAGGATTACCATATATAACACAAAATTTCTCCGCCGATTCCTTCGAGTCGAGCCTCTCGGTCTGTCATTATACCTCGAGAAGTAGAAAGAATTACAATCCCCATCCCACCTAAAATTCTAGGAATTCGTTGAGAGTTAGAATAGATTCGTAGACCGGGTCGACTGATCCGTTTTAAATTTAAAAAATTTCTATAGAGTCTTTTCCTATTCCTTCTATGCCGTAGGCTTAAAACCAAAAAAGATTTGTTTTTTTCTCGACGTTTTCTAACGTTTTCAATAAAACCTTCTCGGAAAAGTATTTTAACAATATTTTCGGTAATATTAGTAGATGCGATGCGAACCACTCTTTTTCTATCCATATCAGCATTTCGTATAGAGGTTATTATCTCAGCAATAGTGTCCCTACCCATGGTGAACTAAAATTATGGGTGCCCCAAAATTGGATATAATCAACATGTTTTTCTTTTTTTTTTTACTTATTTGTTTTATGAATATGAATTATTAAAGGTATATGCGTGAGACACAATCTACTAATTAATCTAGTTCTTAATCTATTTCTTTCAAATACCCACTATAAACATATCAGTGATCTCATTTTATAATACCTCGGGAGCTAATGAAACTATTTTAGTAAAATGGAATTGTCTCAATTCCCGGGGAATCGCACCAAAAATTCTAGTTCCTTTTGGATTTCCTTCTTGATCAATCACAACCGCAGCATTGTCATCATATCGTATTATCATACCGCTGTCACGTTTAAGTTCTTTACAGGTACGAACAATTACAGCTCTGACTACTTCTGATTTTTCTAGGGGCATATTTGGTACTGCTTCTTTGATCACAGCAACAATAACGTCACCAATATGAGCATATCGACGATTGCTAGCTCCTATGATTCGAATACACATCAATTCTCGAGCCCCGCTGTTATCTGCTACATTTAAATGGGTCTGAGGTTGAATCATATCAATTTTTTAGTCTATTCTTCCAATGCAAAGGATGAAGAAAAAAAGGAATATTTTTTGTCCAAAAAAAGAAACTTTCATCCCCAAGATTCATTTCTGTTGGTTCTACATTTTTATCCTGAAATAATGAATTGAGTTCGTATAGGCATTTTGGATGCTGCTATTGAAATAGCCCTTCTAGCTATATTTTCGGTTACTCCACCCATTTCGTATAGTATTCGACCTGGTTTAACAACAGCTACCCAATATTCAGGGGATCCCTTTCCCGAACCCATACGTGTTTCAGCGGGTCTTACTGTAACCGGTTTGTCTGGAAATATACGGACCCATATTTTTCCACCACGGCGTGCATTTCGTGTCATTGCTCGTCGACCTGCTTCGATTTGTCTAGATGTGATCCAAGCAGGTTCAAGTGCCTGAAGAGCATATTTACCGAAACAAATATGATTGCCTCGATAAGATATTCCCTTCATTCTTCCTCTATGTTGTTTACGGAATCTAGTTCTTTTGGGGTTATAGTTGATGGTTGTTTCACAATTCCATCTCTACTACAGAACCGGACGTGAGAGTTTCTTCTCATCCAGCTCCTCACGAATAAAAGGATTAAAAAAATTTAATTGAAATGATTAACATTTTTTGTAAAAAAGAGTTTTTTTTTAGAACGTTCTAAAAAAAAACTCTTTTTTGTTTTGTCCTTTATCTTAGCAACTAAAAAAAAAGTTTTCGCGGGCGAATATTTACTCTTTCAATCTCTATTTCATTTGTAGGGCTCGTTCGTGACTTCTCCCAATAGATGAATTAATCTCCGGTTCATTTCGCCATCCCGACTAGTGAATCATTAAGATTCATTTTTTCAATAAAATCTTTTGCATGCACAGGTTCCATCGTTCCCATCGCTTCGTACTTAATGATTAGGTCCGAATTCTACAATGGAGCTCATAATCCAATTTGTTCCTGAGTCAATCTTCTTAGTCTTTATTGGCTCCAAGCTCTTTATTTTTTTCTTGATTCATTTAATATTTAATTATGGATGAATCAATTAGTATTGATGCTTTATTACACTGTCTTTTATGAGATGACTCGTAGACCTTACATATTGGAATTCTATATCATTGATATTCTTTTTCTCTCTTTCTCTCATCCTTCCATTTATCCACACCTTTACTTCTTTCATTTTGTTTTACAACTTCTAATTAAAGTTTATGCAAAAAAAAATTTCAGTTGCTACAAAGATATGACTGATTTATCATATCTTGACTGGTTCTTTATATCCAGATAATACGAAGTGATGAGTTGTTTATTAGTTCATACTATGGGGCTGGTCCTTTTTTAATCCTAACCCTAAAAAACCAACGAGTCACACACTAAGCATAGCAATTATA